TTGAGCCGAGTGATCACAGGTCCGGGGACAAGGTACTCAGTTGTGGAAGGGCACTGCCTCACATTAGTCTTTGTTACTCAGAAGTTGCGTCACTACTTCATGTCCTTCACAGTTCATATTGTGACAAGATGTGACCCAATCAAACACTTAATGTCTCGAGCTATACTATACTCATAGGGAGAGCTGCTCGGCGGTTCCTCACTCTAGCAGGCTATGACATGAAATGTGTAACTCCCAACGCAATTAAAAGTAAAGCCTTAGTTGATTTGCTTGCCCATTTCCCGAGTGGAGAATATGAATATGCACCTCCATCAGAGCAGAACTCTCAGCTGCAGTATTGGAGGAAGCCAACAAATTTAAGAAAACTTGCCTCCAATGTCAATTCTACCCATGTCCAGCAGAATGTGCCTTAGAGCATTATATTATGAAGACTGGAGAAAGCCCTATATTGTATTGATTTTCTGGATCACAAAATCCTCCCCTCTGAAACAAAAGATGTAGTTGGAATAAAGAAAAGGGCATTTCGCTTCTTTGCTAAGCAAGGATAACTTTACAGGAAGGGCTATAATGGCCATCCTCCCCATCCCTCGAGAGGATGTGCAGCAGGTTCTCGAGGAAGCCCACGCCCCAGGACATATTGGCGGCGCAAAGATATATGATCACCTGATGACCCCGGGGTACTATTGGCCAACTATGGAGATAGATTCAGCAACATTTGTTAAGAGGTGCAAGGTTTGTCAACTACATGGCAACCTCATACATGCTCCAGCCGTGGAACTCCCTACCCATTTAAAACTTGCGCCCTCGATTTCATCGGGAAAATAACCACTCCCTCGAGGGGCAAATTTTTCATTTTAGTAGCAACAGAGTTGTTCACCAAATGGGCGGAAGCAGTTTCACTACGCCGAGACAACTCTCCTTCAAGTTGAGCCAATGCACTTGTAGCTTTCTCGAGCGCTGCTGAAGTCTGGGCGTACTCCTCGAGATGATGGGTATCAAATCTTGCCTTGGCCACTGCACCCAGCCTGGCATGAACCCATCTCAGATCAAACCCAAAGCACCCCTCCATATCTCGAACGTCCTTCTGAATGTCTTCAAAGACATCAGCTGGTACCTCCCCCATTACATAAGCAAAAAGTTTGAAGATTATTGGGAAAAGCATGTCTACCGCGTATCCTCGAAGTTCTCTTCTCTGGGGGTTGGAAAAAGTTTAAGGGTAAGCTGTCCAGATGGATTCCATAAGGATGGACGTGGTGCGTTGAACACTAAGGCCTCTCCACTCGACGTAATCAGGATTTCTACTCAAACCCAACTAAGCCCTGAGGACACCTTCTGCTCGGAGGGCACAATCCAGCATTTCTTACAAAGTCTTACAACGGATGTGAGCTTAACAACCCTCGTGCCATGCCCAAGCCCTTACCTTCGCCCTATACCGAAAGATATTAGTTCATTGATCAACTACCACTTGATCCCCTAGGTAAAGGAATTTATCTAAGGTGCCAAAGAGTCCCCTCCTAATAAGTAGGGCTTTGCTGGTCTTGCAAGCATTCGTCTACGTTTGCTCGCAAAACTGCTAAGGTTAAGATAGCCAATCCCGTTTTGTTTCGGCAGAAACGAATCAATTTCGAACAGTGTATTATAGTCGACGGGCCTCTAGCGACGATCGGACCCAGATAATCAATGTATTCATCGTGCCCCCCCTGGGTTCGGTGAAAGAATTTAGATTTCCCGATGAGGTAGCCTGCTGGGACTTTGCTAGAAAAGGGATTAGCGGCTTAATGCATGGATTTGAGCTGTGAAAGGCCTTGTAAGGTGCCTTGCTCATGCCTTCCCGCCTTACTATGTCAAAGAGCCAAAAATGCACTCAATGAAGGCCACGATCGATAGTAGGGGTTTCTCTCTCAATTAACAAGCCCAGGGATCACAGACGAGATCTAACCTAGTGGTTTCGCTTTAATTCATTAACTATACGAAGATCTTATTTCTTACCTACTAGATCGATTGAAAGAAGCCTTCGGGTTACAGTCAACTCATAAAATACTCTCCTAAGGGGATATTCTTTCTATCCATAAACAGAAAGGGGGAGAGATTCCTGCTTGCCTACTTCGCGGATCGAAGGGGGAAGACCTATTCAAAAAAAAAAAAAAAAAAAAAAAAAAACAGACAAGAGAAGAGATCAAGATGACTACCAAATTCATACCAGAATCATTGATTGTACTAGCTTAAAATCAAGACCACAATGAGAGACATTCGATCGATCCCAGAATTAGCTCTATCCCACCTCCAATGAGATGTTTTAAGCATATGGGTTAGTGGCAGTTGAATGAAACTAGAAAGAGTGGCAGTTAGATCCTTGAAGGGAAAGGACTTGGCTTCATCTCCCACACCGGTTAGCAACCGAGATAAGAGTGAAACTAAAGCGGGAAGGAGATGAGGATCCGGATTCTATATTATATTCCTTTTCTTTTTAGTTTGAGTGAACACCCGGTAGCCAATCGATCAGGACTAGGAGCTGCACCAAGACGGATTAGTTCGCCTTCGGGTTCTTAAGAAGAAAAAGAAGATCCCGGAGTTCTCTTTCTAGGTTGAGGAGATTGCTTTGACTTTCTTGTTAACCCTACCCGAAAGAGAGTGAGTGGTGGATTCAGAGAAAAGCTATTCTTCTTAGCAGTTTCACAAGTGAATGGAATGATTCTTCCCCCGAGGGTGACTTCACTACCTGGGTCCTCATCTCTTGAACTCGTTCTGGCAGCTAGTTTAATGGCACCGGCATCTCATCTAGTCTAGATCGATTCCCTAAGAGCTTCTTCTCTAGCAGGCGATTTGGCCCATTTTCTCTTTCCTGGTAATAAGGAAAGGCCTTTCCCTATCACGACCGCCTTCCTTTATTCGGAATTCATTCGTCTCAAAAGAAAGAGCTAGCGAACCACACCAATTCCATTCCAATTATCTCTGACAGAGCAGGATAGCTGCCATCAACCCTTTAGAGCGAGGGCCCTCCGAGACCAGAAGGAATAAGAGCCTTTATGCCTTGAGCCTTGAGCGAAATCATTGACCTTGCGCCTGGTTTGATTAGGACATTGCCGCATTTCATCTCAAAGAGGATCTAACTCTTTCTTTCCGGCTTAGCCGAACTACTTGGCTCGGATCAATTCACTCTTTCTTTATCGCAAGCAAATAGCCAAAGAGCTGATGAAAGAGCACCGTCTTCTCTTATTCCTGAAAACATCTTCAGAGCAGTTATTACAAAAAGACTAGCATCTCTAACAGGAAAAGCAAGCAAAGACCTCCCCTTTGGTTTGGTGGCCTCCTTCCTTGATAAGAGTGAAAGCAGAATCAGAATCAGACTCTTGGACGTGGGATCTTGCCTAAATAAATTTCCATTGAGTGGGGTAAGTCTCAAAAAGCATTTCACCGGCACTAAGCCCTTCTCCCCTTACTCCAAGAGCCGAAACAGCCTCTATTCCTTCAACAGCAGTTAGGCCTTTTTCTAATCCTACAGCCCTTCTCCCAAGAGTTTCAGAAAAGGCTACCGACTTGGCCTACTTTGACTACGCTATTCTTCTCATTTCGAAAGAAGAAGAAGTAGCCCCGCCGACGACAACAGATTCAATAGCTGGGGATCTTGCTAAGAATGAAACTCCTAACCTTAAATCATAGAACCGGGGATGATTTCCAAGAATCCGAAGTTGGAGCGGGGAAAAAAAATCCCCAGTGGGTAGGGAAGCTGCCCATCCGTTATAGTTGCTTCAGAAAGATAAATTGGAAGGTTGGGCGATCTCCTATCCTGTCCGGTCGTTGTGGCAAGCGAATCTATTGAGAGATATATTGAGCCGGTAAGCGGGGTTGACTTGCCGAATAGTGATATGATGTCACGAAAAACGGCTGCTCATTTCGTATCTTGAAGAAAGTCAAGCAGGAATAGATGGCCTGCCCCTAGCTCTAACTAATATCTCTACTTTGATAGCGCGGGAGTGCTTTCATTCCCTGCCACCCGCTTCTATAACTGGCTATTCCTTATCGGCATCTCAAGACAAAATCTTTCATGATCCATCCCGGAATTGGATAGAGAATAGTTGGGATATTCAACAGGGAGGGAACAGAAGGGGATGACATCAGAAGTAGGATCGTCGAACGGTCTTCTGGCTCCGTGGCTCCTGACCTTGGAAGATGGGATTCCGAGACCAGGACCTCATAACTTCCGCTCGTTGCATACCTTGCTCCACTACTGTACGAATAGCATTTCCCGCTGCAGTTTGAGCAGCAAATGGTGTCCCTCTTCTTGTACCCCGGAATCCACAAGTACCGGCGGAGGCCCAATAAACCACCCGACCCCTTACATCTGTAACAGTCACAATGGTATTGTTGAAGCTTGCTTGAACATGAATAAGTCCTTTTGGTATTCTACGTGCACTCTTGCGTGAACCAAGACGTCCATTCTTACGTGAACCAGTTTATTTTTTTTCTTTAATTCCGGGTAAAACCTCCTTGAAGTATCAACTAATGGGGGAGGAGTGAGATTATACAACCCGCCCTTTCTCTTTTTTTCACAAATAGTAAATTTAGGATCTAATTCGGATATCAGAAGGATTACCATATATAACACAAAATTTATCCGCCGATTCCTTCGAATCTAGCCTCCCGGTCTGTCATTATACCTCGAGAAGTATAAAAAATTACAATCCCCATCCCGCCTAAAATTTGAAGAATTCGTTGATAGTTAGAATAGATTCGTAGACCAGGTCGACTGATCCGTTTTCAATTTTGAAAAGTTCTGTTAGGTTCTTAGTAGCAATCGGCGACCTTTTTTTCTTTTACTTCACAGAGCTTTTCGTCTCCTTGATAGCTGGAAGTTCTCCAAAAGTATGAAAAGCTGGAGGACTTTGTACCATCCATTCCGGTGTGGTTGGATTCTGTTCAACATCCCAAGGACTTGGAGCACATCTTTTGTTCTTTCCACTGCTTAAAGTGATTGCTACGACCACGAAGAAACAACAAATCCCAACTACAGATATATAAGAGCCAGAACTGCTAAGGGCATTCCATCCAGCGTAAGCATCTGGATAATCTGGAATGCGACGCGGCATACCCGAAAGCCCTAAGAAATGCATGGGAAAGAAGGTCGGATTAACCCCGAAAAAAGTGATCCAAAAATGGATTTGACCTAAAGTTTCAGGATATGTTCGACCAAAGATTTTACCTACCCAATAGTGAAATCCTGCAAATAAAGCAAAAACGGCTCCCATAGAAAGTACATAATGGAAATGTGCAACCACATAATAAGTGTCATGTAGAGCAATGTCTAGCCCAGAATTAGCCAGGACTATTCCAGTGAGTCCTCCTACGGTGAACAAAAAGATGAACCCTACAGCAAATAACATGGGTGTTTTGTATTGTATCGAACCCCCCCACATGGTAGCGATCCAACTAAAGATTTTGATTCCAGTGGGGACAGCTATGATCATGGTAGCTGCGGTGAAGTAGGCACGGGTATCAACGTCTAAGCCCACAGTAAACATATGATGAGCCCAAACAAGAGATCCAGGAACACCTATACTGATCATGGCATAAACCATGCCTAGATACCCGAAGACCGGTTTTCCCGAAAAAGTAGAAACGATATGACTTATGATACCGGATCCAGGCAGAATGGGAATATACACCTCTGGATGACCGAAGAACCGAAAGAGATGCTGGTATAATATGGGGTCTCCCCCTCCAGCGGGATCAGAAAAGGTTGTATTAAAGTTTCGATCGGTTAATAACATGGTAATTGCCCCTGCCAGTACCGGAAGTGATAATAAAAGTGGGAATGCTGTCACTAGAACGGACCACACAAATAGGGGTGATCTATGCATAGTCATTCCAGGTCCACGCATGTTGGAGATAGTTGTTATAAAATTGATAGAACCTAAAATGGATGAAATACCAGATAGATGAGGACTAGAAATTGCTGAATCAACTGCTCCTCCAGAATGGCTGGTAATACCACTTAAGGGCGGATAGACCGTCCACCCAGTCCCGCTACCCACTTCTACTAAGGCTGAGCTTAATAGGAGCAAGAGACTTGGGGGTAACAACCAGAATGAAATATTATTTAATCGTGGAAATGCCATGTCAGGTGCACCTATCAGAATTGGAACAAACCAATTCCCAAATCCACCTATCATCGCAGGCATAACCATAAAAAAGATCATTAAAAAAGCGTGAGCCGTTATTAAAACATTATAAAGTTGATGATTTCCACCAAGAATTTGGTCGCCGGGTCGTGCTAATTCCATACGAATCAGTACTGAAAAGCATGTGCCCATCACTCCAGCAATGGCACCAAAGATGAAATAGAGAGTCCCTATATCCTTGTGGTTAGTGGAGAACAGCCATCGGACCGGATTTGTCATAAAATTGAGATTCTTTCGTTTTTTTGCTCCGCTTTAGGCTATCTTTGTTTAGGTAGCTTAAAGACTCTTTTCTTTAGCAAGACCAACAGTCTTACTTAATGAGGGTAGCTTGGCGGTTAACCAAGAAAAGCATGGGATTTTTACTTGCACTTGGAATGCAAAAGCATTCTTTTCAATCTTGTACCTTAGTACACTTAACACCAACTTAATCTCGATTCTCTGAAGCAGCAAACTCTCAATTCAATTTAACTTCCTCCCTCATGGTCCCTTTTCAGTTCATTTTCGGAAATTCCCGTAACATCATCTTTTACGTCTAAGTCCAGGTATAAATTGAAATAAAAATAGGCTCTACTAGTAAGAATATTTTCTTTTATCTCCTTTGCGATTACTTCAAGATTCTCACTTTCTTTTTTGTCGGGAGCACTCAAATTTTCCCGGACTCGATCAATAGCCCGGTGGATACGATGGGGCTCGTCTTCGAGGGGCCTTTTTTCTTTTTCTCTTAATTCATGGAAGAGATCGCAAATCTCATCCTCTAAAAAGGTTATTCTATCACCCTCCTTCCCCAGGTCGAACAAATCGGAGTCCGGTGTACTCGGATCTTCCTGCTGCTGCCCTTCCTCATCCAATTCTTTAAAGAGGTCTTCTTGGGAAGGGGGGGAAGAGAGATTAGGAGCGATAGAATCCATATACATAAGGGGGGGATCAAACAAAGGCCCCGTAGTGGAAAACAGTTTGATTAGAACAAGTTTCAAAAAATAACTAAAAATAAAGGGAAAGAGATAAATTCTAAACCAGGGCATGAGCTGAGATTCTTTCGTTTTCTTCCTTATCAGAGAGGGGCCCCTTGTTGAGCGGGGCTTCTTTTTGAAAAAGGGGGAGTGAGGGGTGGGGAAGGTCCGGAAAGCCCTCACTTTATTGATGGGGCATTTGGATCCCCTTTTCCTCTCGACAAAACAGAAAGTATCATAGTACGTCGTCCTTCCCTGAAATGGAACTTTCATGCTGGCCTACTCATCCGCCACCCAAAAGAGTTAGCGTGAACTACTTGACTGAAGACCCCGCTTTCTTGCCCATTTTCGAGCAAGCTGTTATACATAAAAGTTAATAAAGTAAACCTGTCTTCATTCGGGTTCTCGTCAAGCAAGTGCCGAATGACCCTTGGAAAGGGGGCGGAACGGGTAGGTGGGGTCAGACCATACTCCCGATAAAGACTATCAAGGAGATCGCTCATTTTCTCAATGAGATTGGTTTCCAGAGTCTCACGTACTTGAGCCTGGTAATTCTCTGGAGTGAAGTTTCGCAGTCGTCTGGAAAGTGCCCAGGTCGAAACGATCCAAATAGTCGAGGGGATCATATACGTAGTAGCAAGTTCAAGTAGATATTGAACGACAAGAGTTGGTTCCATTTGGTATTTTTTTTATAGATTCTGCTCCGCCTGCTTTTACTCACTTTTTTATGGTAAGCAGGACTTGAGAAGTCTTGTTTTACGCCAGACTTCTTTGGCGGTGTATATGGTTGGTTGTTGACCAACGGAAAGCATGGGAGTTGTTGGTAATTGAACCCAACTGAGTCACTTTAGAATCTAAAATCTCTCCGATAAAACAACGTTCGACTTGCATGTGTTAAGCATATAGCTAGCGTTCCTTCTGAGCCAGGATCAAACTCTTCTTTTGACTATGATTGGGCCCTACAGTGGTAGAACCTGGTGAACCGGGCGTACTATTTTACTTTACTTGCTCTTTCTTCTCTTATTAAATTTCTAGTTAGATGAACAGATCACTCCTAAAAGCAACCGTTCTCTTATTATATTATACGATACCCTCGCCATGGATGATACGATTCCAAGAGACAAAAGCTCGATTAGCTACTTAGGATGAACCACACGGAGGCGATCTCGAACATAAAAAATATATATAATTTTAAAAAGACAGAAGACCTTCCTAAGAGAGATGGAGAACTCACCCCGTCTTCTCTCCTAGAAATATTGTTTACACGAGCTTTAGTAAGCCTATCCTGCTAACATCCTATCGCCTGCCTGCCACTACGCTTGCTGCCAAGCCATCTCCGACTCCTTGAACGAGGGGATGAAAGAGCATGAACTAATCTCTAAACCGATGGACTTCTCTGAGAAATGAGATTGGTTAGCTGCTCCCTCACAATATCGGCTCATTGACCGGAATAGAAGGCATCGAAGTCTTCGAACACCCAATGCCCGAGGTTCCCCAAAAACCGATTCCTCTGGAATCGAATATTTGCGTTTGATCCGACTTCGATCGGAGAAAGCCTCTGGAATTGGAACAGATGTAGTTCGCCCGTCACCCGGTTGCTTATTGATCCCTCGGGTAGAGGGATCATGGGGGGTAAGGCAAATGTCACTCTATCGATACAACGTATTGAGCGACTGCGATGAAGAGGGGGATGCTCCTTTACTTGACTGGAAATGACGGGTCGACAACTCCGAATCACAAGCTATTGACAACTAACTAAACTACTCCGGATGAGGGGTGAAATATTCCGCCTTCCTTCAAGTATACGCGCTTTCTCACTAAATTAAAATTAGGGAAGTTAAGGATTTAATACCCCCACCCAGAAAGACGTGTTTTCCATTTTTTAAATAAGGCATGTAAGCCTCTTTGCCCCTCCCGGTTCGGCAGCAGAAGCATTCTCAGCTCCCGAAGAAGATGAAGCTACCGAGATAGGAATTAGGAGCTGCTTTTCCGGCCGAGAAAGCTATTGAGAAAGCCAACAATTCTATCCGGATCTTTATTCCGAATATCTTAGATCGAACATCACAAGCCTTATCACCAGAATTCACAACTCACTCCCGACCGATAAGAGGCGCCTCCGTCCAACCTCGATAGTATTGAATGCTCCTTCCATCCAAGCATGATAGTTGCATTTTAGGGTCAGAACTCAATCCCGGGATGGTGAATTAGACTCAGCCTATGCTGGCCTTATACATCCGGAAATATTCTTAAATAATAGGGCCACGGCCGTGGCGTTGGGCAGAAAGCCGATGATTTCGACGAGGCCCTCCCCTTTAACCCGAACAGCCAGATTAATTACAGGTCATCCCCTACCTCCGAATCCTTTGACGGACACCAGAGAAGTTAGTTCTTCGCCTATCACATTGGTCGACTTGAACTTCCCTCTAGTCCTAGAATCACTACCTCTTTAAACCTCTGATGAGAAAGTCGTAGGTGAAAGCGGTTCACCCATACTCATTCAAAAATGGGGGAGCTTACTTATCCATTTCGAGATAGTTGCTACCTATATGTTCTGATTCATTTACTACAAGAAAGCCACTATTCCAAGCGTAGGTCGAGATTGAAAGGCAAGAAGGAGTGTTCAAGCTGTAGATGGTTCCCAGCTTGTTTCCTCTCTTCCATTGCTTCACTTCATAATCATAAGGAGACTAGGTTATTCTCATTCCTGCTTCAGTCCATCAATGCAGGCGGTTAGACTCTTGCTATAGATTAGGGCCTCTATCGTGCTATTCTAGACATAGGTAGGCGACAAAGACAAGGGATCTCTCTCGCTATGGATGGTTGCTGCTTGCGAGAAGCGTCTTTTCCGCTTTTTCCTTTCAAAATTTTGAA